AGGGTTTTCCATGAGATGGTAAATGAAAACGATTAGCCCCACACGAGGTTTGGGAATAAGTGATTGTCTGATAATGAGCAAGGAATATACGTCTTTCTGCTAAAGAGGATCTATTAAACTCATAATTCATTAGATCCTTGTTATCAATGTCAACTAGGTATCATAAGTAAATGGATCCCGGTTGTTCAATCCTTTGATAACCAAGGTCATTCTTTGCTAAAGAGAAATGATCACTATGAGTCAGACTCAATAGAATTGGATCCATTCCAAATAGCGAGAATTAGGATTCTTGATCCCTCTCAACCTCTCTTTCAATTCGAGGACCCAGAGAGGTGTTTTCATAGTCATCTCCGAATATTTTCGATTTCATTTTTCTATGATATGTCTTTCTATATGAAAATTGGTTATTTACGATGTACGATGATCCCTGTTAAGCATCCATGGCTGAATGGTTAAAGCGCCCAACTCATAATTGGTAAATTTGCGGGTTCAATTCCTGCTGGATGCAAGCGAACGGGAACGTTCCATAAGTCTATTGGAACGGGCTCTCTATCCACGGAATCTCATCCATCATCCATACATAACGAATTGGTATGGTATATTCATACCATAACATAAGAACAATAAGAACTCGAATTCTTATCGATACTGGAACTCAGAGCATAGGAGGGAAAGTCGATTTATGGATGGAATCAAATACGCAGTATTTACAGAAAAAAGTCTTCGTTTATTGGGAAAGAATCAATATACTTTTAATGTCGAATCGGGATTCACTAAGACAGAAATAAAGCATTGGGTCGAACTCTTCTTTGGTGTTAAGGTAGTAGCTGTGAATAGCCATCGACTACCCAGAAAGGGTAGAAGAATGGGACCTATTCCGGGACATACAATGCATTACAGACGTATGATCATTACCCTTCAACCGGGTTATTCTATTCCACTTCTAGATAGAGAAAAAAACTAAAGGAGAATACTTAATAATACGGCGAAACATTTATACAAAACACCTATCCCGAGCACACGCAAGGGAACCGTAGACAGGCAAGTGAAATCCAATCCACGAAATAATTTGATCCATGGACGGCACCGTTGTGGTAAAGGTCGTAATTCCAGAGGAATCATTACCGCAAGGCATAGAGGGGGAGGTCATAAGCGCCTATACCGTAAAATCGATTTTCGACGGAATCAAAAAGACATATCTGGTAGAATCGTAACCATAGAATACGACCCTAATCGAAATGCATACATTTGTCTCATACACTATGGGGATGGTGAGAAGAGATATATTTTACATCCCAGAGGGGCTATAATTGGAGATACTATTGTTTCTGGTACAAAAGTTCCTATATCAATGGGAAATGCCCTACCTTTGAGTGCGGTTTGAACTATTGATTTACGTAATTGGAAGTAACCAATTAGGTTTACGACGAAACCTAGAAATCGATCACTGATCCAATTTGACTACCTCTACGGAATAGACCTCAACAGAAAACTGTTGAGTAACGGCAGCAAGTGATTGAGTTCAGTAGTTCCTCATAGAAAATTATTGACTCTAGAGATATGGTAATATGGAGAAGACAAAATTGTTTGAAGCACGCACAGAACCGGAAGCGCCCCTTGTTTCAAAGAGAGGAGGGCGGGTTATTCACATTTAATTTGATGGTCAGAGGCGAATTGAAAGCTAAGCAGTGGTAATTAAGACCCCCCGGGGAAAATAGGGATGTCTCCTACGTTACCCATAATATGTGGAAGTATCGACGTAATTTCATAGAGTCATTCGATCTGAATGCTACATGAAGAACATAAGCCAGATGACGGAACGCGGAGACCTAGGATGTAGAAGATCATAACATGAGCGATTCGGCAGATTTGGATTCCTTTCCTATATATCCACTCATGTGGTACCTCATCATACGATTCATATAAATAAGATCCATCTGTCTAGGGATCGTCATATACATCTAGAAAGCTGTATGCTTTGGAAGAAGCTTGTACAGTTTGGGAAGGGGTTTTTTGAGAGAAAAGAAGAATCTACTTCAACCGATATGCCCTTAGGCACGGCCATACATAACATAGAAATCACACGCGGAAGGGGCGGGCAATTAGCTAGAGCAGCAGGTGCTGTAGCGAAACTGATTGCAAAAGAGGGTAAATCGGCCACTTTAAGATTACCATCTGGGGAGGTCCGTTTAGTATCCCAAAATTGCTTAGCAACAGTCGGACAAGTGGGTAATGTTGGGGTGAACCAAAAAAGTTTGGGTAGAGCCGGATCTAAGTGTTGGTTAGGTAAACGCCCCGTAGTAAGAGGGGTAGTTATGAACCCTGTGGACCATCCCCATGGGGGCGGTGAAGGGAAAGCCCCCATTGGTAGAAAAAAACCCACAACCCCTTGGGGTTATCCTGCGCTTGGAAGAAGAACTAGGAAAAGGAAAAAATATAGTGATAGTTTTATTCTTCGTCGCCGTAAGTAAATACGTAACTAGGAATATGGAAAATTGCATTTTTAGAATTTGCAATAATGCGATGGGCGAACGACGGGAATTGAACCCGCGCATGGTGGATTCACAATCCACTGCCTTGATCCACTTGGCTACATCCGCCCCTTATCCAGCTAAAGGATTTTTCTCTTTTTTCCATTCATCATTATTCTATTTATTCTGACCTCCATAGTTCGATCGAGATATTGGCCATAGAATGCCACTCTTTAAAATGGAAAAAAGGAGTAATCAGCTGTGACACGAAAAAAAACGAATCCTTTTGTAGCTCATCATTTATTGGCAAAAATCGAAAAGGTCAATATGAAGGAGGAGAAAGAAACAATAGTAACGTGGTCCCGGGCATCTAGCATTCTACCTGCAATGGTTGGCCATACAATCGCGATTCATAATGGAAAGGAACATATACCTATTTACATAACAAATCCTATGGTAGGTCGCAAATTGGGGGAATTCGTGCCTACTCGGCATTTCACGAGTTATGAAAGTGCAAGAAAAGATATTAAATCTCGTCGTTAACTGAATTCAGAATAGAAAGAAAAAAAAACAAAGAAATACCCAATTTATGACAAGTTTCAAACTGGTAAAGTATACCCCTAGGATAAAGAAAAAGAAAAGTGGACTAAGGAAACTCGCAAAGAAAGTTCCAACCGATCATTTACTTAAGTTCGAACGGGTTTTCAAAGCACAAAAACGCATCCATATGTCTGCTTTCAAAGCACAAAGAGTTCTTGATGAGATTCGCTGGCGTTACTACGAGGAAACTGTTATGATACTGAACCTCATGCCTTATCGAGCATCTTATCCCATCCTAAAGTTGGTTTATTCGGCAGCAGCAAATGCTACTGATTATAGGGATTTCAACAAAGCGGATTTATTCATCACTAAAGCGGAAGTCAGTAGGGGTGCTATTATGAAAAAATTCAGACCTCGAGCTCGAGGACGTAGTTCTCCCATAAAAAAAACCATGTGTCATATAACAATTGTACTAAATCTAGTAAAGAAAATATAGTAATATAGTAAAGAAATCTAAATAATCTTTAAATTCATCTAAGATTTCGATTCCCAGTAAAAAAAAAGAATAGAAAAATATGGGACAAAAAATAAATCCACTCGGTTTCAGACTCGGTACAACCCAAAATCACCATTCCTTTTGGTTCGCACAACCAAAAAATTATTCTGAAGGTCTACAGGAAGATAAAAAAATACGGAATTGTATCAAGAACTATATACAAAAGAATAGAAAAAAAGGCTCGAATAGAAAAATGGAATCAGACTCAAGTTCCGAAGTAATTACACATATAGAAATTCAAAAAGAAATCGATACGATCCACGCCATAATCCATATAGGATTCCCCTATTTATTAAAGAAAAAGGGGGCAATCGAAGATTTAGAGAAAGATCTACAAAAGGAAGTTAATTCTGTAAACCAGAGACTTAATATTGCTATTGAAAAAGTTAAAGAACCCTATAGAGAACCTAATATTCTTGCAGAATATATAGCTTTCCAATTAAAAAATAGAGTTTCATTCCGAAAAGCAATGAAAAAAGCCATTGAATTAACAAAAAAAGTAGATATAAGGGGAGTAAAAGTAAAAATTGCAGGGCGTCTTGCAGGGAAAGAAATTGCACGTGCCGAATGCTTCAAAAAGGGTAGACTTCCCCTCCAAACAATTCGCGCTAAAATAGATTATTGCTGTTATCCAATTCGGACTATCTATGGAGTATTAGGTGTAAAAATTTGGATATTCGTAGACGAAGAATAACTAGCCCTGTCTTTCTATTCTGTTTAGTTTCTATTCTGTTTAGTTTTTAGTTATAGAATAAAAAATGACAAGAGCCTTTTTTTCTTGAAATCCCTAAAAATCAAGAAATTTTACCTCTTTCTATAAGATTTAATGAAAATTAATAAATCTTTTAATATAATTGCTATGCTTAGTGTGTGACTCGTTAATTTTTTCTTTAGAGTCGAAAATGGGAATTCAAAAAAATTGACTGAACCTTACTAGAAAAAGAAAAAACTTAGTAATTATAGAAAATTAACTAATAACCAACCTATTGCTTCGTATTGTCGAGATCCTAACTAAAAAACAGTCACTATATGAAAAATACATCTTGAGTGGATCTATCATATAGTTGTAGCAACTGCAATTTTTTCTCTAAAAAAGAAAATGAATTCTGGGTTGTGAAGCAAAACTAAAAGGATGTGGATAAAAGGAGGGATGATAGAAAGAAAGGAAGAGGAATAATAAAGATGTAGGACTCCCACATGTATGGTCTATGAGTTACATCATAAAAGGCAATGTAATAAAGCATCAATATAATAAAAATATTAGAGAATTTGAAATCGTAACTTGAAACAAGAAATATAAATTTTAAGCAATACAATAATAAGGAGCAACTGGGGTTAATAAAACTGAGAAAATTGACTCAGAAAGATATTTTTTGGAAACTCCATTGTGGAATTCAGACCTAACCATTAAAGGAGAAGTAGTGGGAACGATAGAACCTATGACTGTATAGAATTTTTTTGAAAAGAATTCTAATTCTTCATTAGGGGAGGGATGGCGGAACAAACCAAAAAAATTGTCTTATTTAGTAAGGTTATAAATTAACAAATAAGATAGGAAAGAGTAAATATTCGCCCGCGAAATCCTTATTGAAGTGGAAAACTTTACTGCGATTCAATAAGAGTCAAAATAAGGAATTTTTTTTCTTAAAATATAGATAAATAAATATACACATCTAGATATATTCTAGATCTTTTTTCTTGACTATATATTTTTCTATTTTAACAAAATTCCATATTCAAAAAAACCTAACTTTTTCTATTATCTATTAATGTGCATCTATCCGTAATATTTTTGAATATTATGAAGTTAGATAAATTTGCACGCTTTCTCATTTCATTCGCGAGGAGCTGGATGAGAAGAAACTTTCATGTCCAGTTTTGCAGTAGAGATGGAACTAAAAAAGAACCATCGACTATAACCCCAAAAGAACCAAATTTCGTAAACAACATAGAGGAAGAATGAAGGGAAAATCCTACCGAAGCAGTCGTATTTGTTTTGGTAGATATGCTCTTCAAGCACTTGAACCTGCTTGGATCACGTCGAGACAGATAGAAGCAGGACGAAGAGCAATGACACGATATGCACGTCGTGGTGGCAAAATTTGGGTACGTATATTTCCCGACAAACCGGTTACACTAAGACCCACGGAAACACGTATGGGCTCGGGAAAGGGATCCCCCGAATATTGGGTAGCCATTGTTAAACCAGGTCGAATAGTTTATGAAATGGCCGGAGTATCCGAAACTGTAGCTAGAGCAGCTATTTCCATAGCTGCCAGTAAAATGCCCATACGAAGTCAATTTCTTCGATTAGAAATATAGAACCCCCGAAAAGGGATATCGAAGATAAAAAAAGCCCTATTTTTTATCTTCAAAGACAATATTTCTTTCATCCTTTTGGATTGAAATAACAAATGAAAATCAAAATAATATGATTCAACCTCAGACCCTTTTAAATGTAGCAGATAACAGTGGAGCTCGAAAATTGATGTGTATTCGAGTTATAGGAACTGCTAGTAATCCGCGATATGCTCGTATTGGTGATGTTATTGTTGCTGTAATCAAAGACGCAGTGCCCCAAATGCCTCTAGAAAAATCCGAAGTAATTCGAGCTGTAATTGTACGTACATGTAAAGAATTCAAATGCGAAGACGGTATAATAATACGCTATGATGACAATGCAGCCATTATCATTGATCAAAAAGGAAATCCAAAAGGAACTCGAGTTTTTGGCGCAATCGCCGAAGAATTGAGAGAATTGAATTTTACTAAAATAGTTTCATTAGCTCCTGAAGTATTATAAATACTAGTAGGCAAGATCAAGATATAGATCAAAGAATAAATTTAGTAGATTGTGTTTCACGTATATGCTTTCAAATCCAAAATAAAAAGAAAGAAAACATGTTAATTATAGAAAAAAAGGAGGAACCTAGAATTAGAGTCTTATGGGAAAGGACACTATTGCTGATTTACTAACCTCTATAAGAAACGCGGACATGAATAAAAAAGGAACAGTTCGAGTAGTATCTACAACTATTACCGAAAATGTTGTTAAAATACTTCTACGGGAGGGTTTTATTGAAAGTGTTCGGAAACATCAGGATTGTAACAGATATTTCTTGGTTTCAACTTTGCGGCATCAAAAGAGAAAGACTAGAAAAGGAATATATAGAACTAGAACCTTTTTAAAGCGTATCAGCCGACCCGGCTTACGAATTTACGCCAACTATCAAGGAATTCCTAAAGTTTTAGGAGGAATGGGAATTGCTATTCTTTCTACTTCTCGAGGTATAATGACAGATCGAGAAGCTCGACTAAACAGAATTGGGGGAGAGGTCTTATGTTATATATGGTAATCACCTCTCCTATAGGACCCGAATTCTATCTCGAAGTTCCTATTTTTCTATTTTTATTTGAAAAATAAGAGAAAAAAAATATGACAGAAAAAAAAAATAGGAGAGAAGCAAAAGTCACCTTGGAAGGTTTAGTTACGGAAGCCCTACCCAACGGGATGTTCCGCGTTCGCCTAGAGAATGACACCATCATCCTGGGCTATATTTCAGGAAAGATCCGGTCTAGTTCTATACGAATACTGATGGGAGATAGGGTCAAAATCGAAGTAAGTCGTTATGATTCAAGCAAAGGCCGTATAATTTATAGACTTCCCCATAAGGATTCGAAGCCTATAGACTCGAAGGATACCGACAATTTGAAGGATACCCAAAATTTGAAGGATACCGAAGATTTGAAGAATTAAGTTTTTCTTTTTTTCTAGAGTAATAAATTAAAAGCTCCACAATTCAAGCGAAGAGGCCCATTTTTCCCAAAGATTAGATTCATAATTTCAGAAAGGAATACGGAAATATGAAAATAAGAGCTTCCGTTCGTAAAATTTGTACAAAATGTCGACTGATTCGTAGGCGTGGACGAATTAGAGTCATTTGTTCCAACCCGAAACATAAACAAAGACAGGGGTAATCTTTTGAAAAAGAACTTTACTTTCTAAAAAGTAAAAAAAGTACCCGCAGAAATAAAGTATCCCCAGAAATGCCCAAATTCAAAAAAAATCATAAAAGTAAAGGATATATTTTACCCCGAAACGGATATCTTTGTATCTTTTTTCTTTTTGTTATTTCGAACTCATATTTATGAGACAATAAAATATGAATATGACAAAAGCTATATCAAAAACAGGTTCACGTAGGAAAGTGCGTATTGGTTTGCGTAGGAATGCGCGTTTTAGTTTACGGAAAAGTGCACGTAGAATAACAAAAGGAGTTATTCATGTTCAAGCTAGTTTTAACAATACCATTATAACTGTTACAGACCCACAAGGTCGGGTGGTTTTCTGGTCTTCCGCAGGTACTTGTGGATTCAAAAGCTCAAGAAAAGCATCACCCTATGCCGGTCAAAGAACAGCCGTAGATGCTATTCGTACAGTGGGTTTGCAACGAGCAGAAGTTATGGTAAAGGGTGCTGGTAGTGGAAGAGATGCCGCATTACGAGCCATTGCTAAAAGTGGTGTACGATTAAGTTGTATACGCGATGTAACACCTATGCCACATAATGGATGTCGACCCCCTAAAAAAAGACGTCTGTAAAAGAATTAAACTGTTTTCAAGAGAAAAAAACGATTCAATGATCAAATAATAATACTAGTCTATTATGGTTCGAGAGGAGGTAGCAGGATCCACTCAAACACTACAATGGAAGTGTGTTGAATCAAGAGTAGATAGTAAGCGTCTTTATTATGGTCGTTTCATTTTGTCCCCGCTTAGAAAAGGTCAAGCAGATACTGTTGGTATTGCCTTGCGAAGAGTTTTACTTGGAGAAATAGAAGGAACATGTATCACACGTGCAAAATTTGGGAGCGTATCACACGAATATTCTACAATAGCAGGTATTGAAGAATCTGTACAAGAAATTTTACTAAATTTGAAAGAAATTGTATTGAGAAGTAATCTCTATGGAGTTAGAAACGCATCAATTTGTGTCAAGGGTCCTAGATACATAACTGCTCAAGACATCATCTTACCACCTTCCGTAGAAATCGTTGATATGGCACAACCTATAGCTAACTTGACAGAGCCCATTGACTTCTGTATTGAGTTACAGATCAAGAGAGATCGCGGATATCATACAGAATTCAGAAAGAACTCTCAAGATGGAAGTTATCCCATAGATGCTGTATCTATGCCTGTTCGAAATGTGAATTCTGGTATTTTTTCTTGTGGGAATGGAAATGAAAAACACGAGATACTTTTTCTAGAAATATGGACAAATGGAAGTTTAACCCCTAAGGAAGCTCTTTATGAGGCTTCTCGTAATTTGATTGATTTATTTCTTCCTTTTCTACAGGCGGAGGAGGAGAGCACTAGTTTCGAAGAAAATAAAAACAGGTTTACTCCACCTCTTTTTACTTTTCAAAAAAAACGAACTAATCTAAAGAAAAACAAAAAAGGAATTCCACTGAATTGTATTTTTATTGATCAATTAGAATTGCCTTCTAGAACGTATAATTATCTCAAAGGGTCCAATATACATACACTATTGGACCTTTTGAGTAAGACTGAAAAAGATCTTATGAGAATTGACAGTTTTCATATAGAAGATGGAAAACAGATATGGGACACTCTAAAAAAGCATCTCTCAATCGATTTATCTAAGAATAAGTTCTAGTTTTAAATCCATTGCAATTTTATCCTCTTCTTCTTCTTTTCAAGTTAGAATAAAAAAAAGAAAACAATTTTATATCTTTGGCACAATCTATATTTTTGCGAAATGGATCATAATAAAATAGATTTTAGGTATCTAGGGAAAATTCACTTGGAAGTAACTTATTTCCTAGATACCCATGCACGGTACTTCACGGTTGAATGAATCCACCTGAAAAATCCCTAAAAAAGACCTAAAGTTAAGGATTTTTCAATGGGTAATGTTGCTCCAATACCTAACCAAAGAGCTACTGCAGTACCGATTAAAAAAACGGTCGTAGCTACCGGACGGCGAAATGGATTTTGGAATTTATTGACATTCTCTAAAAAAGGTACTGTCAATAAGCCCGTTGGCACAGAAACCATTAAGAGAACGCCTAATAACTTATTGGGTACTGTACGGAGTATTTGAAACACGGGAAAGAAGTACCACTCGGGCAATATTTCAAGAGGAGTTGCAAACGGATCCGCCGGTTCGCCAATCATTGACGGCTCGAGAACCGCTAAACCTACATTACATGCAATAGTACCTAGAATTACTACTGGAAAAATATATAAAAGATCGTTGGGCCACGCGGGTTCCCCATAATAATTATGTCCCATCCCTTTAGCTAATTTTGCTCTTAATACAGGATCATTTAAGTCAGGTTTCTTTGTTATTGGGATAGGTGAATTCTTTAGGATCCATCCCCCAAAAGAACCGGACATGAGAATTTTTCATCATCCGGCTCGAGCAAGAATGAAAGAAAAAAGACCGTGGAAGATGCATAATAGAATAAGGTATATAATGACTCAATGACTCTAGGTAAGAAAAGTTTTTTCTCTTTTCCGAAGTTGCACCTAGAACTACTCCTTGAAAAGAATTCTATTCTTATGAGTAAATGCTCAATATCCAAGTGGGCTTCCAAATTTGATCATGCTCAATAGCTTTGTGGATTGTCTCATGTTTCTTGATTAGTTGATGTTTATCCCCTCAATATCGCAAGTTTCTTACGTCTAAACAAAGTATTTACTTGTTACTAATAAAAAAAGTTTAGCCTACATTCTTCCTTAGATCCCTTCTTTTACTCCGATAGTATTGCGGATCACAATCGATGCAAAGAAAATGAATGCATTTCCATACTATAATAAATAATAAAAAAAGTAAGTGTAATAAATAGAGAATTAGATCATGTAACATGACTTATTCCATTTCTACTCTATAGGTCTATAGGATCTTACGGAGCCTGTTCATGGATGACATGGTTGGGGTATGATCATGGAAAATATTCTCCTCAAATGAACCAGCCTATCCTTACTAGATAGGGAACTTATGTGTTGATTGGATGCGGAGACACCTTTGGTTGTGAACTCTAATGTGGGAGATCCAATTCTTTATCTGCACGGCCAAATCAATAATTCAAGTCACACACTCCCATAATCCGCCTTATTTTCTTTCGTAAAATGAACTTCAACTATTTGTATTAAAATACTTAGGAGTTGAAGAAAAGTATCCAAATGACATGCCTTATTTTACAATAACCCATGTTTGTAGCAATAAAATACCACAACCTACCCAATATGATATATGAGAATTAGAATTCTTTTTCTCTATGATATGCCTTCCCTATAAAGGACCTGAAATACCCTGCTTACGTATCATTAGAAAGTGCATTAACATAAATACGGCAGTAAGCAGAGGCAGTACAAAAGTATGTAAACTATAAAAACGAGTCAAAGTGGATTGGCCCACACTAGCACTTCCACGCAATAACTCCACTAAAGGTGATCCTATTACCGGAATCGCTTCCGGTACACCTGTTACAATTTTAACTGCCCAATAACCAATTTGATCCCAAGGTAAAGAATAACCAGTTACACCAAACGATGCAGTCAATACAGCCAAAACCACGCCTGTGACCCAAGTTAATTCGCGGGGTTTTTTAAACCCACCTGTGAGATACACACGAAATACGTGCAGGATCATCATTAGAACCATCATACTTGCTGACCATCGGTGAACTGATCGGATTAACCAACCAAAGTTGGCCTCGGTCATTATGTATTGAACCGAGGAAAAAGCCTCTGTAACGGTTGGGCGGTAGTAAAAAGTCATAGCAAAACCGGTAGCGACTTGTACTAGAAAACAAGTAAGTGTAATCCCCCCTAAACAATAAAATATGTTGACATGAGGAGGAACATATTTACTAGTTATATCATCCGCAATTGCCTGAATCTCAAGACGTTCCTCAAACCAATCATATACTTTATTGAGATAGGTAACTAACCCGAGCCCCCCTCCGAGAACCATATATGAAAATTTCATCTCGTATGGCTCAAGCAGAAACACACAAATTTTCAACGGATAACGGATATTATAAAAAGGGTTCAAAACTTCATCAGCCGCTGGATTGGGTCGATTTGCCTTGAAGATATGAAATATTAAAAATCCAGAATTGATTTTTTGCGATGAGAATGCCAAAAAATCTCAAGTTGGCTCATTAGGGGCCTCTTGACTTTTCTTTTCCCTATTTTGAATTTCTTTTTTTTTTTGCGTAATGCAGATTTACTCTTGCTCTTGTTTTACTAGTAAATAAATAAAGCAAAAATTCTAGTAGTTTTCTGATAGAAATTATCTTGTTGCGATCCTATGAATCAGTTCAATTAAAACCTTAGATTCATACTAGAGCCACGATGATTGAGTCTCAAGTTAAACAAAAGACAAGGATTCTTCGAATAAGAACCGCTTGATAATCATTTATTGAATCGGTGTAATAATTCGACAAAATCGAGAGAAAAAATAAAAGTTGTCTTTTGAGCAAACAAATTTAGAAGGAAGAAAATTTCTTTTTTTAGTAAAATAAAAACTACTTGAATTTTTTTCAGTCTGGTTGCGAGGTCTGAATAGTGAGTATGAATCATAGTTCCTTTTTTTTCTTAATCCACTCTATCCATTTCGTGTTCCAGATACTAGGATAAATAATATCCGACGAATTAGAATAGAATTATCTTGATAGAGAGAACAGGCCTTTTCTATGTATTTATCAATAGGATCAATTCTAACAAGTCACACACTCATATTCCAGAGATACCGAAACAAAAAAATTTCACGGTCGAACTACCAGAATATTTAGAAATGTAGAGCTTAAAGTAGAAAGGCTTTTTTGGATGGAAAAACTATGACTTCGCAGTTTTAGTTAGTAGAAACCTAATTCATTAAAATTCCGTTCAGTAAAACAGAAGAATTATAAATTTCTAAAATGATAGATAGGAATATTGCGAATAAAGCCATTGCGACCCCCATAAAAGGAGTAGTCCCCCAACCCGGAGCAACTTTCCCATATTCCGAATTCAAGGGTTTCAATAAACTACCTGCGCGAGTTCTCCTTGGCCCAGGTCTAGAACTATCTTCAACGGTTTGTGTAGCCATAAATTCTATTTAATCATTGGTGTTGACTTTGTATACTATTCCGTTGTAGTTGTAAATACACGATCTTTTCATAGATCTATTGTAATCTTGAAATTCTATAAAAATGGAAACAGCAACTTTAGTCGCCATCTCCATATCTGGTTTACTTGTAAGTTTTACTGGGTATGCCTTATATACCGCGTTTGGGCAACCCTCTCAACAATTAAGAGATCCATTCGAAGAACATGGGGACTAATTGAAGTAAGAAGTCTCCCCATCTGGGAGACTTCTTACTTCAATGAAATTATTTCATTTTTTTAGTCGGAACCTTAGGTGGTTCCCGGAAGAAGATAGCGAAAAAAATTATCCCTAAAGTCGAAACTAAAAGGAACGTATAAACCAATGCTTCCATAGATTCGATCGCGGTTTATTTACAATTATAACTTCCACACCTATTCATTTGTCATTTGGGATCATTTCCCATATAAAGAAAAAGAAAGAAAAAGAGTCAAAGAAAGGATGGGAGACGTTTCCCATGTCAAACAAAAAAGAAAGATGAAAGACACCGTAGCAATGTGTATCAGACTGCCTGTCTCCTTGTAGTTGGATCTCCTACTTTTTGGAATGTTCCAAATTCCACTTGAGCATCCAAGTCTGGATCAATACCAGCAAAAACGTCTCGGAACAAGGTTCTAGCACCATGCCAAATGTGTCCGAAAAAGAAGAGCAAAGCAAAAGTAGCATGACCAAAAGTGAACCAACCCCTTGGACTACTGCGAAAAACACCATCAGATTTCAAAGTAGCCCGATCTAATTCAAAAATTTCCCCTAATTGGGAACGTCTCGCATATTTTTTTACAGTAGCAGGGTCAGAATAACTTACTCCATTAAGTTCGCCGCCATAGAACTCCACTGTCACGCCTACTTGTTCAACACTATATTTGGATTCTGCTCTTCTAAAAGGAACGTCCGCTCTCACAATTCCTTCTTCATCTACCAAAACCACCGGAAATGTTTCAAAAAAAGTAGGCATACGGCGTACAAAAAGCTCGCGCCCTTCTTTATCTTTAAAGACGGGATGTCCTAACCATCCAACAGCTATTCCATCCCCACTGTCCATTGAGCCTGCTCTGAATAATCCACCTTTCGCTGGGTTATTACCAATATAATCATAAAAGGCTAACTTTTCGGGAATTCTAGACCAAGCTTCTGATAAACTAAGGTTTTCGGCTAACCCATCGCTAACTCTTCGATATATTTCTTGCTGAAAGTATCCCTGATCCCACTGATAACGAGTAGGCCCGAATAATTCGATTGGAGTAGTTGCTGACCCATACCACATAGTTCCGGCAACTACGAAAGCTGCAAAAAAAACAGCAGCGATACTACTGGAAAGTACAGTTTCAATATTTCCCATACGTAATCCTTTGTATAGACGTTGAGGCGGACGAACACTAAGATGGAATAGCCCCGCTAATATGCCCAAAGTACCCGCAGCAATGTGATGAGAAGCTATTCCCCCCGGAATAAAAGGATCAAAACCTTCTACACCCCACGCTGGATTTACAGCTTGTACTTTTCCAGTTAGTCCATAAGGATCGGATACCCATATCCCAGGACCATACAAACCCGTTACATGAAATGCACCAAAGCCAAAGCAAGCCACCCCTGCAAGAAATAAATGAATTCCAAAGATCTTAGGCAAATCCAAAGAGGGTTTTCCCGTCCGCTCATCACAGAATATTTCTAGGTCCCAATATACCCAATGCCAGATAGCTGCCAAGAAACACAAGCCAGAAAACACAATATGCGCACCTGCCACGCCTTCATAACTCCAAATACCCGGATTCGTTACAGTTCCTCCTGAAATACTCCAACCACCCCACGAATTGGTTATTCCTAAACGAGTCATGAAGGGAATGACGAACATACCTTGTCTCCACATTGGATCCAGAACAGGATCAGAGGGATCAAAAACCGCTAATTCGTATAAAGCCATCGAGCCGGCCCAACCAGAAACTAGAGCTGTGTGCATTATATGCACTGAAAGCAATCGACCCGGATCATTCAATACAACAGTATGAACACGATACCAAGGCAAACCCATGGAAATACCCCTTTAGCAAAGAAAAATAGACACGATGTCGCTTTATTTTATCGCATTGGAAAAAAGACTATCCATATCCTATCTACCTAACCCCTCTAAGGAATTCAATTCTGTGTCAGAAAGCATAAATATTTATTTCATTACATTAAAAATAGGAAGCCAATTCTATTCGTAAGAAGAAAGAGAAGCAGATCTATTCTATACTCGATAAGTGCCAATATGCAATGGGTAGTTTGGCCTATTTGGAAAAAGAAAGAATAGATCCTATCCCTCTTTGCTTATTGCTTATCATTCCAATCACCAATTCTTTTTTCTTTATTCAATCTGTTTTACAGGTATAACCTTTCAATCTATGTATTATTTCAATCTATATATATATTAATACAATCTATAGTATTCATATAGAATAAGAAAAAAAAGACAATAAACTGCGGGTTGTTTCTTTCTCTTCCATTCTTATGTTTCCATATTAAAGTGCAGTTTTCTTACTTAAATTTAATAATATTAATCTAATATGCCCATTGGTGTTCCAAAAGTACCTTACCGGATTCCCGGAGATGAAGAAGCGACTTGGGTTGACTTATACAATGTTATGTATCGAGAAAGGACACTTTTTTTAGGTCAAGAGATTCGTTGCGAGATCACAAATCATATTACGGGTCTCATGGTATATCTCAGTATAGAAGATGGAATTAGCGATATTTTTTTGTTTATAAACTCCCCGGGCGGGTGGTTAATCTCAGGAATGGCTATTTTTGATACGATGCAAACAGTGACACCAGATATATATACAATATGCCTCGGAATAGCTGCGTCCATGGCATCCTTCATTCTGCTTGGAGGAGAACCCACCAAGCGTATAGCATTCCCTCATGCGAGGATTATGCTTCACCAACCTGCTAGTGCTTATTATCGGGCAAGGGCGCCAGAATTTTTACTAGAAGTGGAAGAGTTACACAAAGTTCGCGAAATGATCACAAGGGTTTATGCACTAAGAACAGGCAAGCCTTTTTGGGTTGTATCCGAAGACATGGAAAGGGATATTTTTATGTCAGCAGACGAAGCCAAAGCTTATGGACTTGTCGATATTGTAGGGGATGAAATGATTGACGAGCACTGCGATACTGATCCAGTGTGGTTTCCAGAAATGTTTAAGGATTGGTAACGGTCGGATTTATTGTAAATTTTTTCGAACCTAAATTCAGATTTTCTGCGATTTAATATAATAGAAAATCGAAATAATTCATGATGATCAATCATCAGGTTAAGATCGATCTAAACCAATCCCTTTTTTCTATATACATACGACATGCCAACGGTTAAACAACTTATTAGAAACGCAAGACAGCCAATACGAAATGCTAGAAAATCGGCCGCGCTTAAGGGATGTCCCCAGCGTCGAGGAACATGTGCTAGGGTGTATGTGCGACTCGTTCAGATCATGAGTTCAAACAAATAAGACTATTTTGGAAGTATCCATGGTAGATACCAATGAATAGGATAGAGCTTCTCTATACTAGATTTCTGGGGTAATATGAAATTTATGGTTTCCCTTGGTGCAAATCCAATCATCTAAATTGGAAATAAGAAGCAATTCCCCCATCGGTAGAAAAAGGTTATCCATTAAGCAGAGGAAATAGTAATAAAAAGAAAAAGGCTTATGCCCTTTTATCTTAAAAGAACGGACTAACAAGGTCAGCGACTTAGCTCACTTTCATAATTAAATGCCGTCACTGTATGGATAACTCTTATTGTGAAAAGAACTATTTACTCTATAATGGATAGGTAGAGCCAAAGAATGTGAACTATACAAGTTCACAATACCTTTTGATGAAATGAAAGAAAAGGCTCCGGTGTATAGAGAGGACCTCGCCGTTTAAAAAGGAACCATAGAAACGAAGGAACCCCCTATTTTGTTGAGTATCATTAGAATTTTTTATTTCTAATTTGTTATTTCTATTTTGTTATTTCTATGCGAAATAACTAAAGGGAGTAGAATAAAAAATAGTGGTTGGGAAGGTTACAGTAGCAAAAGCTGTTGGAATTAATATTTTATATATTGGAATAATTCGTTTTGTTATTAATGGGAAAGGGAAAAAGGGTGGTTAAAAGAAGAGAAATCTTTAGTTATTGATTAAGGTTAATTTGATGTAATGACCAGAGTTCCGCGAGGATATATAGCTCGGAGACGACGAACAAAAATGCGTTCATTTGCCTCAAACTTTAGAGGGGCTCATTTAAGACTTAATCGAATGATTACTCAACAAGTAAGAAGAGCTTTTGTTTCCTCTCATCGAGATAGAGGCAGGCAAAAAAGGGATTTTCGTCGTTTGTGGATCACTCGAATAAACGCAGCAACGCGGATATATAAAGTATTCAATAGTTATAGTAAATTAATACACAATCTGTACAAGAAGGAATTGATTCTTAACCGTAAAATGCTTGCACAAGTAGCTGTATCAAATCCAAACAACCTCTACACAATTTCCAATAAAATAAAAATCATTAATTAAATGGATAAATAAAGTAATATACAGGAATAATTAAAACCGAGTTCCCGGAGAGGGAACTCCGGGAAGATACAATAAATTAAGATTAAGTGGTAGGAATCAACAAGCATGTTGCAATAAAAAAAACTATTTCTTCTTCCCCATTTTGCTTTTTTATAACAAACACAAGAATCAAAACAGGATTACTTTCTTTATATACGGGTCTAGCCCTTTCGAATAAAACATCAACAATCGGAACTTAAGTTCCGGTTGTTGTTTCTAAAATTCTGGTTAGAGTTTCTTAAGTTTCGATTAGAATTTAACTTTTGGGTTAATTGAGGAATATGTCTATTTTTTCTGGTTCTAGGGACAGTAATTATGGAAATTGACTGAGCTTGAAATTGCTTCTCATTCTCATAGTTACGAAATGGTAAGAAAGATAAAATACGAGCCTGTTTTATAGCAAGAGTAATTAATCGTTGTTGTTTCAGCGTTAATCTATTTATTCGTCTCGATAATATTTTTCCTTGTTCACTAATAAATCGATTAATTAAACTCATGTTTCTATAATCAATTTGATCCCCTGGGCCAATCCGAGGACGTCTACGAAAAGGTTGTTTGGATTTACGAAAGGGTTGTTTGGATTTACGAAAAGGTTGTTTGGATTTTTGAAAAGTTTGCTTGGATTTACGACGGGGTTGCTTAGATTTATAAAAAGGTTGTTTAGATGTATACATGATTTATTCTTTATTTAAAAACTTGCAAATTTTTTTTCTTTCTTTTTTGCATTTTGGATCCAGAACAGGAGAAATAGTCCTTTTTTGGTCGATATATTATTTGATTCATATTTATATATAGTATATAAATATTCTCTATACATATGAAATAATATCTACCTGAAATCAAATAGGTTGATTTGTATTCTATCTATTATTAACTCTGTTCTTTGGAAAGATCGAACACACGATGCTCCTATTTTTTTATTTCATCATGAGTCGTATGCTTGCGACAATAACGACAAAATTTTTTTAATTCTAATTGTCCGGGTGTATTGTGGCGATTCTTTTGAGTGCTATATCTAGAAATCCCCGTCGATTCTTTATTGGCACCCTTTCGGACACAACGGATACATTCCAAAATAACTCTGATTCTAAGATCTTTCCCCTTGGCCATGAACCCCCTTTCTTTTTTGGATTGACTTAACTTAATTCTTTTATTCTTCTATTTTGAATCCGAAGAAGAAGAATAAAATTCAAAAATTCATTAGAATAAAAAAAATTGCAAATTCTTAAATTAATAAATTAAATTAAATAATAAAAAATAGAGAAATAATTAAAGAATACAATCCTTGTCAAATTAGCAAGGATTTTGCTTCGAAATCCTTTCATTTAAGCAGTCAACACAACATAGCCTCTTTCTATGCTCTGATTTCTGAGGCCTGACTTAGCTTGGATACCGCTTTTACATGTCATCTCGCATAGCAATAACTAGAATGAAAAAAAAGGGAACGACAAAGCATCTGGGAATAAACGATTAATTTCTATTAATAAACCTGCTAAAGCCCCAAACCATAGAGTACTTAGCACGGGTGCTACAGAAAGATATGTTTTTATATCCCGCATTGAAAATCCTCCTTCCTTATTGGAATACATATATGATCAGATACTCTTGCCCAAAATCTTTTGTATTTCTTTTGTTTAGGCGAAATTTCTAACTAAAAAAATAAAACCAATATTCTATATATATATATAGAATGAACCATATAGACGAGATTTTCCTATCCCTAAAAAAGAAAAACCTGACCCTTTCTTCCTATACATTACCAGGGAATAGTAATCTTTCTTTTATAGGTGAAATTAAATTGCATTTTAGATATATACCATTCCTTGACTTGATTTGATCCTGATCCTATGAGACCAAAAAGAAGAAATAACAAGAGGGTTCTATATGGATAGAGAAAAAGAAGAAAATTACGATGTGGAAAACAAGGCAGGGATGTGTACAATGGCGTTGTACAACAATTTGGAAAAGGGATGTAGCGCAGCTTGGTAGCGCGTTTGTTTTGGGTACAAAATGTCACAGGTTCAAATCCTGTCATCCCTACCTATTACTTCCTTTTTCTTTATGGGCAGTTACGAGGAAATCAATTAAAGTGAGTATAACTTTAATTTGTGGATACTATACGTACGTGAGACGCGTTAGGAGTAGAAAAGGTTTTTCTTTTTGAATGAAAGCGCTCTTAGTTCAGTTCGGTAGAACGCGGGTCTCCAAAACCCGATGTCGTAGGTTCAAATCCTACAGAGCGTGATTCCATCTATCTTATGTCGAAGCAGAGTAAATAACTTAACAAAACAAAATCGAATTGCAATTCCAATTTGACCCCCTCTTTGGTCTAGAGGAGGTCAGTAAAAAAAGAAATATTACTTAATTAAAGATCCAACTGATCCCCACGCCTGTATTGCAAATATGCAGTCACGAATAATCCCGCTAAAGTAATAGGAATTAGGCCTAAGACGATTCCAAATAGAAAAACTTCAATCATTTCGATTTGTTCGAAGAGATAAAAAAAGAGGTACGATCTATCCCTAAATAGTAGTCTAAATTATCTACGAATCTCAATGACCAAGAAAAGAGTTGGTAATTAGTGTGGAAAAGAGTCGTAGAATACCAGGAATACAAAAGAAGGGTTTTTCTTTTCTGACTTATTCATTCAATTCATTTCAAATAAGACGTATCTTGTTCAAACCAATAAATAGAGCTGGGGTTATAGTTAAAGCAGCTAGTAGAAAACCGAAATAACTAGTTATAGTAAGCATGAAAGGGTTAAATTCCATTTATTTTTTTACTACACTACATATGTTGGTAAAGCATTTACCTAAGTTATGGAAAATTCATAATTCAGGGGTTTTTTTAGATAATACTAAAAGACAAGATAGAGTGAGATACAGAAATGTAAAAGAAAATTGATTCATCAGATGCGACATGAGTCCAAAAATTCCGAATCAAGAGATTTGTTGTGGAATCTGTTAACTGAGTAAAGTAAAATAATAATATTAAGAACTAGATCACCTAACCCCATTGAAAAATGAAATTGTATTTTAGAGAGAATTTTGGAATAAAAGAAAAAGGGTAAATAAAGAATTGAAACGATCGAATATTCCCCTATTCCTTCTTATTTTAACTGGTTGTATTCCATATAAGAGGAGAAAAAAAAGCATTCCACGACCCCCCGTGGGGCCCCTTAAAAAAAGAAAAGCTCCCCCTTGAATTTATTTTATTTCTTTTTCGAACCCCAAGTTGATTCGAAGGCGAGTCACTTCAAATATCCTTTTAAGTTCTATCTTCTGTCTTTCCCTATTTCATCTCGTAAAGTTCCGCTCTTGCAGTTTAGCCAAGAAAGTTAGACCTAATCGAACAAACAAGGCAAGGGTTGGTTACGAATCTTAATTCTTCAAAGAATGTTTTCTTTCTTTCTCTTTCATAGAGGAAAACTTTTAACTAAAAAGGGATGGATTTCCTATATACCTGTCCTTGTATTGTGTCAGTATGAGAACAGCTTTCCTAAATTCTTTATCCAAACCTATTGATCATTAACTTAGATTTTCCCAAGATCTTGGCCGCTATTCCGAATTATTCTACTATTCCGAACCGAAGCCAATGAAAATCAAAGGAATTTTGTTTCAGGACCAAGCGAAACTGGATTGCTGTGCCATAGGAAGGATAGCTATACTAATTCGGTATACTCAAAATACACCTTTGGTACAAAATTGACAATCTCACAAGGATGCAATATCAGTAATTTTCTATTTACTGGTTGATCCCATCTTTTACGGAATCAATTCCTTTTTTGAATGTACAAAAATTAAGGGAGCTCAGCATGTCTGGAAGCACGGGAGAACGTTCTTTTGCTGATATTATTACCAGTATTCGATATTGGGTTATTCATAGCATTACTATACCTTCCCTATTCATTGCGGGTTGGTTATTTGTCAGTACGGGTTTAGCTTATGACGTGTTTGGAAGTCCTCGGCCAAACGAATATTTCACGGAAAGTCGACAAGGAATTCCGTTAATAACCGACCGTTTTGATTCTTTAGAACAACTAGATGAATTTAGTAGATCCTTTTAGGAGGCCCTCAATGACCATAGACCGAACCTATCCTATTTTTACAGTCCGATGGCTGGCTGTTCACGGACTAGCCGTACCTACTGTTTTTTTCTTGGGATCAATATCAGCAATGCAGTTCATCCAACGATAAATAAAATTCCAACTATAGAACTATGACACAATCAAACCCGAATGAACAAAATGTTGAATTGAATCGTACCAGCCTATACTGGGGTTTATTACTCATTTTTGTACTTGCTGTTTTATTTTCCAATTACTTCTTCAATTGAGAGAAAGAAAGAGAGTTGTAAGAATTCTCTTATCCCATTTGGAAGGATACCCCTTATAACTATCCATGACTGTTTTTGTCTCTAGCACGACCACTTGAGAAAATGTGGAGGAAAGTAGGGGAAATGGCCGATACTACTGGAAGAATTCCTCTTTGGCTGATAGGTACTGTAACTGGTATTCCTGTGATTGGTTTAATAGGTGTTTTCTTTTACGGTTCATATTCTGGATTGGGTTCATCTTTATAAGTAATTCGAGGGATCAGATTGTAAACATGAAAAAGTAGAAGCTTAGCGGGTCCTTACTCCCTTTATCTGATTAGAGCGGAAAGGACCCGCGGAATTCTTATTCTTATATAATATAACTATAATATAACGCGACTTTAATCTATTCCATAACCTACAAATTGATTACCTATTTCTATTTTAAAAATAAAAGATAAACTTTTGCTCTGATGGTCAGAATCTCTCTATTTATTCTTTTGTTTGTTAATGATGTTAGTGAAGCAATCCGTCGGTTGATTTATCGTCTCCGCCCTTCGCCCATAAAATTGATTCACTCTTGTGAAGCAACAAAAAAGAAGGGATCAATTTAGGATCCATTATTTTCTTCCACGAAAGAAGTGTCCTGCAAATCATTGATTTAGTTTAGAGTAATAAACTAACAAAACTAGTCTTAAAAAGAAAAACCGCCCTTCAATGAAAGAGTATACGTTTTTTTGCTCTGTAAGTTCGAAGTTGAACTTAATTGAATAAGCCGAGCAATTCTACTTGCTCACAAGAAATTTGTCCCCATGATATTTTCTTTCCCTCTGTTTGTCCACTACCTCGCCTGAACCTCAGCAAAAGGGGTCTAAGAGACAGACCCAAATAAAGAAAAGAAGAAATAGTAAGAATCTTTGACGAATAGGAAGAAAAATTATTCTTATTTCGATACAAGAAGAATCGACACAAGAAAAAGGGAAAAAGCCTTTTTCTTGTGCCCAATAGAGGATTAAGAAGACTAGCAATCCCTCCTAAAAGGAGGGATTGCTAGTCTTCTTCCCGACTTTGCCTTGAATTCTCTTTTTTTGCATGAGATAGAAATAAGGAATTTCAGACATCTTAAACAAAAAAAGGATTTCCAAAATCAAAATAGATCATAGAAAATTCTAGCAATCGCCAATAAATCGCGGCTTTTTACCAACTTGATGGTAAGAAATTCCGGGACCTAAAAATTCATTTCGTACAATTGAACCTTTTCAAACTGTTTCTTTTTGAGAACCAAAAAAACTTGTGCCAAAATAACAGATGTGAAGAAAAAAAAAAGGCCTTGGACGCGTAATGGATCCTGAAGCACTATTTCTGCATCCCCCTGACCAAACCCTCCCACATTAGGATTGCTTGTTAATGGTTGATCAAGCTTGATCGATTCTCCTTCTGAAACAAGGAGTTCTGGTCCGGGAGGTATAATATCAACCACCTGGCGTCCATCCGATGTATCGACTATGGATATTTCATATCCCCCCTTTTCTTTCCGTAGTATTTTTCTTACTATACCTGTTGACGTAGCATTATAGACCGTATTGTTACTCTTGCTACCATCAGGATAGATCTGTCCCCTTCCTCGGTTTCCCCCTACATATATGGGATATTTTAAGAAATGAACGTCTTTCTTCGTAGCAGGGTCGGGGGAAAGAATGGGAAAGACGATTTCACTATATTTCTGACCGGGAACAGGGCCTATCACAAGAATATTTTTTTTATCGGGACGATAACTCTGAAAAGAGAGATTTCCTATCTTTTCTTTCAACTCAGGAGAAATACGGTCGGGCGGCGCTAATTCGAACCCCTCGGGCAAAATAAGAACAGCACCTACATTTAACCCTCCCTTTTTCCCATTAGCAAGAACTTGTTTCAGTTGCATATCATAAGGAATTCGAAGAACTGCTTCAAATACAGTATCGGGAAGCACAGCTTGGGGAACTTCAATATCCACGGGCTTATTAGCTAAATGGCAATTCGCACATACAATTCGTCCGGTTGCTTCTCGTGGGTTTTCATAACCCTGCTGCGCAAAAATGGGATATGCATTTGAAATAGATGTCCGAGTTATTGCGTATATCAGGATCGATAGAGAAATCGATCGAATCATCTGTTCCTTTACCCAAGAAAAAGTATTTCTATTTTCCATGTCCAACGAGGATCCCGGAATTTCTACAATAAATTAGATAGGTAGCTAAGCTAATCTAGTTCCCTATACACGAGTCTGTTGTCATTGTACTGCAACTGTTGTACTGGAATGATGAATACTTTCTAAAAGAAGAAAGATCCTAATTTCTAAAAGAAGAAAGATGCTAATTTGATCAATATCAGGAGATCGAATGAGTTTATGCTTCACTTATTGTGAGTTTATGCTTCACTTATTGAGTGATAAATGACTACAAGTGAAGGAGATAGACGGTTTAAATAAAAAAAGGTCCAAAATTTCAAACATGTATCTAGAATGACTGGAAAACTAGAAAAAAAAATAGTGAAAACTAGCTCGTTAGGAGCCCATCCAAGATTGTTGTAGACCCAATGAATTAGTAGTTCCCAACCCCGGGTGGAGTGATATCCAACAAAAAAATCAGTAACTAAAAGAATAATAAAAGCTTTTATTGAGTCATTTAAGTTATAGAAGAATTCCTGAACCCAAGAATTCAAAATGACAAGTTCCTCTTTACGCAGAAAAAAAAAACCACTTAGAATAGCCAAACAGATTATATTTGTCGAGAAATACAAAATGATATGGAGATGATCCTCATTATCTATTTTGGCCAGTTGTATTATTTCCTTGTGTATTCCTATAGGGAGTTTTTGTATATGTGTCTTCGATTTCTCTTTTATCATTTCGTCCAAGAGAAAAAGTTCTTCTAATTCTATGAATCTTTCTAGGACCTTTTTCTCTTGAATATCAGTTAAGAGAGTTTCGGATTGCCTGGTATTCCACGAATTCTTAATCCAAAGTTCCATACATTTGTTAAAAGAGAAAGAGACTCCCCAGGGCAAAAGTACGATAAATACAAGAAATAGGAAAGAAGGCAATGCTTTCTTTTTTTTCATTTTTGATCTGTAAATTGAGTTGTTAATGAATCCGCTTCATTCGCGGATTCTATTTCATTCGCTAACTCTATATAATATTGCTTTTTCTTTAAAGCAAAAGCAAAAATTCTATAACAAGGTTTGGAGCCTTGTCTTGTATCCATTTCTCTTTCTTGTATACTAGTGAAATTTCCTTGCATTGGGTTCTTTCTTAGATCTAGATGGAGTGGAATAGAGAAATAGAATAAAAAAGCCCTTTCGAATGAAAATGGAAGAATATTATGCCATATATCTCACTTGGGCAAAACAAATTAGAAGCCATTTTCTCTCATCCTCGTTTGTCCTCTCCTTTAGATAAATACTAAGAACCCCTTTACAATAAGGAATCCTATTTCAAGGGAGCCTCCTTCCTGTGTTGAGAAAATCTTCTTCCAATTCGTCTTCATTCAATTCATTTCAAAAAAAGCAATCGGTACTCAAAATACTTCAATTGGTACGCCTAAGAAATAGGCCAATTCAGCAGCTTTTTGTTCAATTTCTCGTGGAGTAAAAAACTTATCATCAGTATGAGTCAAGGGAATGATCCCCTGGCCTCGGATTTCCATATAAAGGATACGACGAGGATAAAGACCCTCTTTAACCTGAATTCTAATTGATTGGATATCTCGCATAAGGAGTCGAAGGAAGACGCGACGTTTTATTCCAGGGAATCCCCAACGAAAAATGCACACTATTCCCTCTTTTCTATCAAACCGGTCATAACCACTGCCTACATTCAATAGAATAGTGCACCACAAGTAGGAGCTAATGAATAGGCCCGCGATTCCGTAGAAAGACATCACGGCTCCCTGTGGAAAAAAAAGAATTTGTTGAGATGGAAGTACAGATATCATATTCTTACCAAGATAACTGGAAGTCCCAACCAATAAGAATCCTAGTGAACCTAGAAAAAGAATACAAGCCCAGAAAAAATTACCTCTTTTTCGAGAACCCTTTAGAAGTTCTATCCATATATGCTCTGATCGCCAATTCATATTAGTTATATTATACTAAATTCAGCAGTGGTCCATTGAAATTGAGAGAATAAGCTAAACGGTAATGTTACTTTATTTGATTCTGAAATCGTCTTCAGCAACTAGTACTCCTGTGAAATAATTGGTTAGATACATTGACTTTCTATTCAAAAAAAAATTGTGGATCTACTTAAAAAAAACTTGCTATACCCGGTTCTGCATATGCATGCATTTATGCTCGTAGCTTATATCCCCGTCCATAGCTATTTTTCGTTTGTGTGTGGAAAGGGCCGCATATCCTATCTATTATATTACTTACACTAAAAAATATCTGTATTACGATCCTGCGTGAAAATACATTGAGAAAATTAGCCCCCGTTGGTTCTAGACAATCTTATTTTTCTGCACATAAAGAAATAAAGAAGCCATTGCGATTGCCGGAAATACTAAGCCTACTAAAGGCACGAAAATAGAAGGTAACATCATAGAAATCATAGAATAGGTGTCTCAATTTAAATTTACTATTTCTATCTAGTCGAAAAAATATCTTAAGATTCTTATAATATAATTAAGTATATCTTATAAATTAAGTATATCTTATAATTAATTATATCTATTATAAGGAATATTGACTATTGTATTTTTTTAGTTTGCAAAATAAAGATTTTTTATATTTATAGAATATTTATAGAATACTAGAAAAAAAATGAATGGAATGGATAAAAAGAAAATTACAAAAAAGAATTTAAAAGATTCCATTTTTCTTTCCCCGCCCTCACGGCTTTTCTATCCTTCTAATCGAACTTGAAATTGGATTCAAAAGAAAGTGATTGTGAAAATGAAATATCTCTACCCTTTTAAAAAGGTCTCAGTACGACTTTTAGGCGAATGCGACCATTTCGAATCCTAAATAAGTTTCGTTTACCTATTTCCACTTCCACATGGAATACTTCTCAAACCACTCTCGGATCCCCACAAACGCAAGATGCGTGTCAGATTTTGAAATAAGGATATCCTCCAGCCCCAGCATAGCGAAACTCGCTCTTATCCTATCCCACCGGTTGTAAGAATTCATACATAGGACTTTTTAGTTGGAAGCTCATACAACAATGCGCGGTAAAGGCGGAAAAATAGCATACTCAATCAAAATCAACGGGCAAATTCTCTTACTTACTACGGATCTCATACTACCCCCTTAGACTTTTTAAGACGATATACTACCCAAAAGGTATGAAAATGCCGGGTGGAGTTAGCTTTTTCGACGAAGATCCGCGTCCCGTGTAGCGAAGTCCTATTAGTAAGACCCTGCACAAGACGCGAGAGTGGATTATAGAAGAATATTATTCCGAATACTCCTCCGGACGCATATAGTAGCATTGCGATTCCTAATCTTTTTTTATGGATTCTTTCCCAATAAATAAATACAAATGATAATACTCTAATTGTATTTATTGTATTATACCTTTATATATTCTAAATATATAGAATAGAGGAATCTCGATTTGTCAAGTCTCATGATCGTATCAAGATCTATTTTTATTCGGCTCAATCTTTTTTTTAAGATTGAGCCGAGTTTAATTGCAATTAATTAGAAGAATTACTCTATTTTGGAGCTTCTTTTTTCTCTTTTTATTTTGCTTCCTTTTTTTTTTAGACCTTCCTTATATCTAGTTTTATCTATTTATCTAGTTTATCCACCGGCTCGAACTCGAATTTGATCGCCTTCCATACTTCACAAGCTGCAGCTAGTTCAGGACTCCATTTGCAAGCTGCTCGGATAATTTCATTCCCTTCACGAGCAAGATCGCGCCCTTCGTTACGAGCTTGTACACAAGCTTCTAAAGCCACTCGATTAGCTGCTGCACCAGGTGCATTTCCCCAAGGATGTCCTAAAGTTCCTCCCCCAAACTGTAATACGGAATCATCTCCAAAGATTTCGGTCAGAGCTGGCATATGCCAAACATGAATACCCCCTGAAGCCACCGGTATAACACCTGGCATGGATACCCAGTCCTGAGTGAAAAAGATACCGCGAGCACGATCTTTTTCAATAAAATCATCGCGCAATAAATCAACAAAACCTAAAGTCATTTCGCGTTCCCCTTCTAACTTACCTACTACTGTACCGGCGTGGATATGGTCTCCCCCAGACATACGCAATGCTTTAGCTAATACACGAAAATGCATACCATGATTTTTCTGTCTATCAATAACTGCATGCATTGCTCGGTGAATGTGAAGAAGTAGGCCATTGTCGCGGCAATAATGAGCCAAACTTGTATTTGCGGTGAATCCCCCAGTTAAGTAGTCATGCATTACAATAGGAGCCCCTAACTCCCTCGCAAATACAGCTCTCTTAATCATTTCTTCGCATGTACCCGCAGTCGCATTCAAGTAATGCCCCTTGATTTCGCCGGTTTCGGCCTGTGCTTTATAAAGTGCTTCGGCACAAAAGACAAAACGGTCCCTCCAGCGCATAAATGGTTGTGAGTTTACATTTTCATCATCTTTGGTAAAATCAAGTCCACCGCGTAGACACTCATAACACGCTCTACCATAATTTTTTGCAGATAATCCCAATTTTGGTTTAATAGTACATCCCAAAAAAGGACGGCCATACTTGTTCAACTTATCCCTTTCAACTTGAATACCATGAGGGGGACCTTGGAAAGTTTTTGAATAAGTAGGGGGAATTCGAAGATCCTCCAGACGTAGAGCGCGTAGAGCTTTGAAACCAAATACGTTACCCACAATGGAAGTAAACATGTTAGTAACAGAGCCCTCTTCAAATAAGTCTAATGGATAAGCTACATAAGCGATATATTGATTTTCTTCCCCAACAACGGGCTCAATGTGATAGCATCGCCCTTTGTAACGATCAAGACTGGTAAGTCCATCAGTCCAAACAGTTGTCCATGTACCAGTAGAAGATTCGGCAGCTACTGCTGCTCCTGCTTCTTCGGGCGGAACCCCCGGCTGAGGAGTTACTCGAAATGCTGCCAAGATATCAGTATCCTTGGTTTCATACTCCGGGGTGTAGTAAGTCAATTTATAATCCTTAACACCAGCTTTAAATCCAACACTTGCTTTAGTTTCTGTTTGTGGTGACATAAGTCCCTCCCTACAACTCATGAATTAAGAATTCTCACAACGACAGGATCTACTCGATATGAATTAGGCGTAAATGAAACCTTTGCAAAAATCTTTTAAAACAAAAAAAGGATATTCAATGAATATCAACTCATTAAAGAAAATGGAAGGCATGCTTAAGTTAATGAATAAGTTTCATTCATATATAATACATACACCCTGTGTATATGCTATCCTATAGAAACTAGACTATAGTAATTCGATAGGAATTGAGTGGTTTCTATGATAAGTTAACATGGTTCGTTATTAAACCATGGATTTGATTCACCAAATCCATCATTATTGTATACTCTTTAGTAGATATAACGCAACCCAAATCAACCCCTAACCCTTATCTTACAAGTTCTTAATAGGACCCTTTCTTATTTTGAATGTAAATACCTAAATGCTAAAAAAATTTTGCGTTGACAGCAATCTGTGCTTCACGGTAGTATATATTTTGTATTTTGAAGTTCTAGATAGGAAAGTAGAGTAGGGACAGATCCTCCACAAAGGGCAAAATGCATATGAAAAAAAGATTGATTGCACTTTCCAACGAACCCCATTTTATGAGTAAACGATTGAATGGGATTTGCTTGGGCAACGAAATCAAGTCCTGGTCCCCTTTTCTCCCTTGTTGAATTAACTAATTCGTTTTTTTTTTGTATTTTTGGCTATTTTTTTGGATTTGATCTGGCATTATTCAATGAGAAAAAAAGAAAAATTTCGACAAATTCCCTTTTTTTTTTGAAAATTTTGTGATAATTATGAGAACCAATCCTACTACTTCTCGTCCCGGGGTTTCCGCAATTGAAGAAAAAAGTATAGGGCGTATCGATCAAATTATTGGACCCGTGCTGGATATCACTTTTCCCCCGGGCAAGTTACCTTATATTTATAACGCTTTGGTAGTCAAGAGTAGAGACACTGCCGATAAGCAAATTAACGTGACTTGTGAGGTACAACAATTATTAGGAAATAATCGAGTTAGAGCTGTAGCTATGAGTGCTACAGACGGGTTGATGAGAGGAATGGAAGTGATTGACACGGGGGCTCCTCTCAGTGTTCCTGTCGGTGGAGCTACTCTCGGACGAATTTTCAATGTTCTTGGGGAACCTATTGACAATTTGGGTCCTGTAGATACTAGTGCAACATTCCCTATTCATAAATCTGCACCTGCCTTTATCGAGTTAGATACGAAATTATCCATCTTTGAAACAGGTATTAAGGTGGTCGATCTTTTAGCTCCTTATCGACGCGGGGGAAAAATCGGACTATTTGGGGGAGCTGGGGTAGGTAAAACAGTACTCATTATGGAATTAATCAACAACATAGCTAAAGCTCATGGAGGCGTATCCGTATTTGGCGGAGTAGGGGAAAGGACTCGTGAAGGAAATGATCTTTATATGGAAATGAAGGAATCCGGAGTAATTAATGAAAAAAATATTGAGGAATCAAAGGTAGCTCTAGTCTATGGCCAAATGAATGAACCGCCGGGAGCTCGTATGAGAGTCGGCTTAACTGCCCTAACTATGGCAGAATATTTCCGAGATGTTAATAAGCAAGACGTGCTTCTATTCATCGATAATATCTTTCGTTTTGTTCAAGCAGGATCGGAGGTATCCGCTTTATTAGGGAGAATGCCCTCCGCAGTGGGTTATCAACCTACTCTTAGTACAGAAATGGGTTCTTTGCAAGAAAGAATTACTTCTACTAAAAAGGGATCCATAACTTCGATCCAAGCAGTTTATGTACCTGCGGACGATTTGACCGACCCTGCTCCTGCCACAACATTTGCACATTTGGATGCTACTACCGTACTTTCTAGAGGATTAGCTTCCAAGGGTATTTATCCAGCAGTAGATCCTTTAGATTCAACCTCAACTATGTTACAGCCTCGGATCGTTGGCAACGAGCATTATGAAACCGCGCAAAGAGTTAAGCAAACTTTACAACGTTACAAAGAACTTCAGGATATTATCGCAATTCTTGGATTGGATGAATTATCGGAGGAGGATCGTTTAACTGTAGCAAGAGCACGAAAAATTGAACGTTTCTTATCACAACCGTTCTTTGTGGCAGAAGTTTTTACGGGTTCTCCAGGAAAGTATGTTGGTCTTGCAGAAACTATTAGGGGATTTCAACTAATCCTTTCCGGAGAATTAGATGGCCTGCCCGAACAGGCTTTTTATTTGGTGGGTAATATCGATGAAGCTAGCACGAAAGCTATAAACTTAGAAGAGGAGAACAAATTGAAGAAATGAAATTAAATCTTTATGTACTAACCCCTAAGCGAATTATTTGGGATTGTGAAGTGAAAGAAATCATTTTATCTACTAATAGCGGCCAAATTGGTGTATTACCAAACCACGCTCCCATTAACACAGCTGTAGATATGGGTCCTTTGAGAATACGCCTTCTTAACGACCAATGGTTAACGGCGGTTCTGTGGAGCGGTTTTGCAAGAATAGTTAATAATGAGATAATTATTTTAGGAAATGATGCGGAACTGGGTAGTGACATTGATCCGGAAGAAGCTCAACAGGCACTTGAAATAGCCGAAGCTAACTTGAGTAGAGCTGAGGGTACGAAAGAATTGGTTGAAGCGAAGCTAGCTCTCAGACGAGCTAGGATACGAGTCGAGGCTATCAATTGGATTCCCCCATCCAATTGAAGACAAACCAAAGGTTTAGTTGATACAAAGAAAACGGGAAGAGGGGTAGAAAAGGTTATTAGATAGCGAAGCGAAGTAAGTTCAATGCTATCTAGTAATTTTTCTACCTACCTACCTACCTACTATTGGATTTGAACCAATGACTCCCGCCGTATGAAAGCAATACTCTAACCACTGAGTTAAGTAGGCAATTTATCACCACAAAGGAAGACTCATTACTTCGATCGATTATAGATCGAATCCATTTTATAAGCAATACAGCTTCTTATTGGTATGTTATTATAGTATTTGGTATGTTATTATGGTATATAGTAAAAAAATCAAAGAGATATCCTCTGGCATTAGAGAATATTCATCTTGACAAGAAATTATCTATATATTAAGATATCTCTGACAAGGGCTATAGCTCAGTTCGGTAGAGCAACTCGTTTACACGTGCGCCAATGCTTTTCAAGGGAGCTTATTATGCAATGAACATAATTGATCTTATTGCAAAATCAATGTCTTACTTCATGGATTCGAGAGAATAGAAGAACAGTAGCCTGACAAACAGTCGGTTCATTCCGATTCCGGTGCCAATTCAGGTGCCAAATCAAATAGAACCTTTATTGATTTGCTAGTTGATAAGGTAAATACCCAGCCCACTAAATGCTAGGCGTAATGAGGATAAGGGCCTCTAAAAAACTTCTTTTCGTTCTATGAACTTTAAGGTGTATGAAGTCTCATAGTCAACTCTTTCAGCGGAACGATAGAGACTCCATTTCACTTAGGTTGATTTAATTTAGGCTAGAGGCAAACCTAAATCAAGGTAATCCTCCTTTGAAACACTTTGGTATTGCTCTTAGATAGATCATGATACAAATAATCAATCAGAGTGCAGGGAGCCATCTCATTATCTTTCCGTAAAGAAAAACAATGGTGAACTAACTGATCTTTCTATCAGTTGATGAAAGAGCCCAAT